GGACGTTCTTACGAAGAAACACTTATGATATTAGAACTCATGCCTTATCGAGCATGTTATCCCATTTTTAAAGTCGTTTATTCTGCAGCAGCAAATGCTAGTTCCCTTCTTGGTTCTAACGAAGCAAATTTAGTCATTAGTAAAGCTGAAGTCAACGAGGGTACTACTATGAAGCGACTAAAACTTCGAGCGCGAGGACGTAGTTATCGGATAAAAAAACCGACCTGCCATATAACGATTGTAATGAAAGATATCTCCATAAGTGAATATGAAGAGACATTCTGGTTCAAGACAGAGAAATTTTTAGAAATAGACTCTATGCAACAGTTAAAAAAAAGGAAACGGAAAAATCAGGATAGAACTAGAAAAGATCATGATATGTCTAATAATGGGGGAGCATGGGACAAAAAATAAATCCACTCGGTTTCAGACTTGGTACAACCCAAAGTCATTATTCCCTTTGGTTTGCACAACCAAAAAAGTATTCGGAAAATCTACAAGAAGATGCAAAAATAAGAGATTATATCAAGAATTATGTACAAAAAAAGATGAAAATCTACTCCGTCGTCGAAGGAATTACACGTATAGAGATTCAAAAACGAATCGATGTAATCAAAATTAAAATCTATACAGCATCCGCAAAATTATTTAACGAAAAACGACCGCGAGAAATCGAAGAATTACAGAAAAATTTACAAAAAGAATTTTATTGTGTGAACCGAAAATTTAACCTTGCTATCATAAGAATTGCAAAGCCTTATAGAAATCCTAATATTCTTGCAGAATTTATAGCCGACCAATTAAAAAATAGAGTTTCATTTCGAAAAGCAATGAAAAAAGCGATTGAATTAACTGAACAAGCAAATACAAAAGGAATTCGAGTACAAATTGCAGGACGTATTGACGGAAAAGAAATTGCGCGGGTTGAATGGATCCGAGAAGGTAGAGTTCCCCTACAAACCATTCAAGCTAAAATAGATTATTGTTCCTATCCAGTTCGAACTATTTCTGGGATATTAGGCATTAAAATTTGGATATTTATCGATGGAGAATAAGAAACTTTGACTGGACCTTCCCTTCTAGTTGGTAATGTACTAAAAAACGAGAAAGCCGTTTCTTCTTTTTCTGTTCAATCCAAAAACAAAAATTTTTTTGAATTCGTAATTCTTCGTAATTCTATCGGGTTTAATAAAAATTCAATTGAATGCTTGATATAATTGCTATGCTTAGTGTGTGACTCGTTGGTTTTTTAGGGTTAGTAAAAAAAAGCTCCTTCTAGTATAAACTAATAACTCTCGAAAAATACCCACCTCATCACTTCGCATTATCTGTATCCAAAGAACCAGTCAAGATATGACAGATCAGTCATATCCTTGTAGCAACTGAAACCTTTTTGCCTAAATAAAAACAAAAATCAGATTCTAAGTTGGGAATCGAAATAGAGAAAAGAAAATAAGGGTGTGGATAAATGGAAGGGTGAGAGAAAGAAAGAAAACGACTATTGATGCTATCTAATTCCAATCTGGAATATGTAAGGTCTATGAGCCATCTCATAACAAGGGCAATGTAAGAAAGCATTAATACAGATTCATCCATACTAAAATGAATCCGTCCAGAGAACAAAAAAATCAAGAGCTTCGAGTCAATACAGACTGAGAAGATTGACTCAAGCACAACTTTCATTATGAGCTCCATTGCAGAAGTCAGACCTAAGCATTAAGTAAGAAGCGATGAGAACGACGGAACCTGTGGATCTAAAAAATTCTAATGATTCATTGATCTGGATGGCGAAACGGACCCGAGACCTATTCATCTATTCGAAAAAGTTAGAAACTCTGGCTACAGCCGAAATCTAAATTGAATTGAAAGAGTCAATATTCGCCCGCGAAAACTTTATTTTCTTGGATTACTCAATTTGGGTCAATTAAAGACGCTAAGACGGTTAAATTCAAGGAGAAAACAAAAGAAAGATTCATTTTAAGATTATCAAAACCAATACAATTCTATATATTTCTATTTCTATATATATATTATATAGAAATAGTTCTTTTAGGCGTTTCGCTATCTATAGAAAGAAGATACAAATTACTACCAGATTTGAGATCGAGGCGCTGCACTCCATACTTCGATATATTACTTATACTTCTAAAATCGCTGTAGATCATCTGAAACACAAGTCTATCTTAATTCAAATTCTATTCTATCTAAATTTCCTTAAAATTCCCTATTTTTGAATCTTTTTATTCGCGAGGAGCCGGATGAGAAGAAACTCTCACGTCCGATTCTGGAGTAGAGATGGAATTCAAACCCACCCATCAACTATAACCCCAAAAGAACCAGATTCCGTAAACAACATAGAGGAAGAATGAAGGGAATATCTTATCGAGGTAATTATATTTGTTTCGGTAAATATGCTCTTCAGGCACTTGAACCCGCTTGGATCACATCTAGACAAATAGAAGCAGGTCGACGGGCAATGACACGAAATGCACGCCGCGGTGGAAAGATATGGGTCCGTATATTTCCAGACAAACCAGTTACAGTCAGAGCCGCAGAAACACGTATGGGTTCGGGTAAAGGATCTCCTGAATATTGGGTAGCTGTTGTTAAACCAGGTCGAATACTTTATGAAATCGGTGGCGTAACAGAAAATATAGCTAGAAGAGCTATTTCAATAGCAGCGTCCAAAATGCCTCTACGAACTCAATTCATTCTTTCGGGATAAAATTTGGAAATGCAAAAGAAAAGGGCAAAAGCAAAAAAAAATAGGTTTTGGGGATACAAACGAATCGCAGGTGCAGATTTTGTTTTTTGGACAAACAATATTTCTTTTTTTCTTCGCCCTTTACTTTGCCTAAAAATAAAAAAAAAATAATAAAAAAAATGATATGATTCAACCTCAGACCTATTTGAATGTAGCGGATAACAGCGGGGCTCGCGAATTGATGTGTATTCGAATCATAGGAGCTAGCAATCGTCGATATGCTCATATTGGTGACGTTATTGTTGCTGTGATCAAAGAAGCAATTCCACAAATGTCGCTAGAAAGATCAGAAGTGGTCAGAGCTGTAATTGTACGTACTTGTAAAGAACTCAAACGCGACGACGGTATGATAATACGATATGATGACAATGCTGCAGTTGTCATTGATCAAGAAGGCAATCCAAAAGGCACTCGAGTTTTTGGTGCGATTGCAGAGGAATTGAGACAGTTCAATTTTACTAAAATAGTTTCATTAGCTCCCGAAGTATTATAAAATGAGACCCTAATCTAGTTCCATCATAATATCATTCCAGAAAAAATAGAGTTATGTTTAGAGTAGTTATTTGAAAGAAATCAATTAAGATTTAGTTAGTAGATTGCGTCTCACGCATATACCTTGAAAAAATGCATAGTCATAACCAAAGAAAAAAACAAGAAAAACATGTTGATTATATCAAAATTGGGAGGGACCAATACTTTCATTCATTATGGCTAAGGATACTATTGCTGACATACTAACCTCTATACGAAATGCGGAGATGAATACAAAAAGAGTGGTTCGAATACCATTTACGAATCTCAGCGAAAGTCTTGTTAAAATACTTTTACGCGAAGGTTTTCTCGAAAACGTAAGAAAACATCAAGAAAACAACAAATCTTTTTTGGTTTTAACCTTACGCTATAGAAGGAATCGGAACGGGCCTTATAGAAATCGAAAAGTTTTAAATTTAAAACGCATCAGTCGACCCGGTCTACGAATCTATTCTAACTATCAACGAATTCCTAGAATTTTAGGCGGGATGGGGATTGTAATTCTTTCTACTTCTCGAGGTCTAATGACAGACCGAGAGGCTCGATTAGAAAGAATAGGCGGAGAATGTTTGTGTTATATATGGTAATCCTTCTAATATCCAAATGAAATTCGCAACTTTCTATTTGTGACAAAGAAAGGGGACAGGTTGTCTAATATCGTATCTCATCTACGACCTCATCTTTGAAAACAACATCTATGGTTTTAGATCGCCCAGAATTAAAGAAGTTGATCCGGAATAAAAGAGGTTTTCGTTCAACTGAAAAACAGAAATCAATTCCGGAAAGTTTAATTAAAGAATCCGTTCCCAACGACATCTTTGGGGTTCATTTAGATAATAATGAGCAAGTTCTCGGTTATATTTCGGGAAAGCTACCACTTAGTTTTATTATAATACAACGAGTCTTCAATTAGCCGAATTTTTGACTTTGCGAAAAATAAGAATCAAAAATTTCGGTATTTTTGTAACTGGAACATTTTCAACATTCATTCAATACGATTCGAGATGAACAATTTCAAGAAACTTATTTTCTTCCAAGAAGTAGATTCAGAATTAAAGTGAAAAGTCGGCAAATATGAAAATAAGAGCCTCTGTTCGTAAAATTTGTGAAAAATGTCGATTAATACGCCGTCAGGGCCGAATTCGAGTAATTTGTTCCAACCCAAAGCATAAACAAAGACAAGGATAATCAAACTCGGGAAAGGCCCGATATTCAAAAATGGATAGATCCATAGATCTCTGACTAATATTTATGAGATGATAAAATATGGCAAAAGCGAGACTGAAATTGGTTTCACGTAGGACTCGACGTCTTGGTTCACGTAAGAGTACGCGTAGAATACCAAAAGGGCTTATTCATGTTCAAGCAGGTTTTACTAATATCATTGTGACTGTTACAGATGTACGGGGTCAAGTGGTTTCTTCGTCTTCTGCCGGTAATTGTGGTTTCCGGGGTACACGAAAAGGGTCGCCATTTGCTGCTCAAACCACAGCAGTAACCGCTATTCGAACAGTAGTGATGCAACGCGCAGCAGTCTTGATAAAAGGTCCCGGTCTCGGGAGAGACGCAGCATTACGAGCTATTCGCAAAAGTGGTATACGATTAACTATGGTACGGGATGTAACTCCTTTGCCACATAATGGCTGTAGACCTCCGAAAAAAAGACGTGTGTAAAAATCAAAATTGAAGAGATTTCAACAGCAAG